ACGAAACCTTGCGAATACCTAAGATTTTACTAAAAACAAATCTGAATTATTCATTAGGGGGGATGGCGAAACGAACCAAAAAGCAATTCATTTTTTTTGAGGAGTTGTGCCCTACATTACATCGGGATTTGATAATAAAAGAGTAAATATTCGCCCGCGAAAATCAAATTTAAATTTGATTTTTTCATTTTTTTTTATTTTTGCCAATTCGATATGATCAACGATGATTCCGATATGATCAATCAAATATGATAATAAAAAGAAAAAAAAAAGATTCGTTAGAACCTTATAAGATAATAAAAAAAACAACATTCTATAATTATAGACAGATAGCAAAAATTGTCTATCTACTATCTATAAGAAAAGAATACATATTTAGTTCTATTCTATGTATTTAGTTCTATTCTATGTAAAAACAAGATATACAAATTTCCAATAGATCAATAGATTCTATGAAATCTAAAAAAATTCCGCAATTCTATTATTCATTAAACATATGTATCTTAGCATATATTATTTTATTGGTTATTGGTTAAATTTATTGGTTAAATCGATTTATATATTTCTATATTTCTATTTATATATATATATATAAATATAGAAATATTTGAATTTGAAGCCCTTCATTCGCGAGGAGCCGTATGAGATGAAAATTTCATGTACGGTTCTGTAATAGAGATGGAAAACGATCAACTATAACCCCCAAAGAACCAGATTTCGTAAACAACATAGAGGAAGAATGAAAGGAATATCCTATCGGGGTAATCATATTTGCTTCGGAAGATATGCTCTTCAAGCACTTGAACCCGCTTGGATCACATCTAGACAAATAGAAGCGGGACGTCGGGCAATATCACGAAACGTCCGCCGAGGTGGACAAATATGGGTACGCATATTTCCCGACAAACCGGTTACAATAAGACCTACCGAAACGCGTATGGGTTCGGGAAAAGGATCTCCCGAATATTGGGTAGCTGTAGTTAAACCTGGGAAAATACTTTATGAAATGGGTGGGGTCTCCGAAAATATAGCCAGAAAGGCTATCTCAATAGCAGCATCCAAAATGCCTATACGAACTCAATTCATTATTTCAGGATAATAATTAGAACCAAAGGAAAGAGGTCTTTAGTTTAGGATGAAAAAAAATGCAATTGTATAGCTTCCTTTTTGAACACAGAATATTTTTTTATTTCAATCTTTAGACTAAAAGAAAAATAAAAATGATATGATTCAACCTCAAACCCATTTGAATGTAGCTGATAACAGCGGAGCCCGCAAATTGATGTGTATTCGAATCCTAGGAGATAGCAATCGACGATATGCTTCTATTGGTGACATTGTTCTTGCTGTCATCAAGGAAGCAGTACCAAATATGACCTTAAAAAGATCCGAAGTGATCAGAGCTGTAATTGTACGTACTTGTAAAGAATTAAAACGCAGTAATGGTATAGTAATTCAGTATGATGATAATGCTGCTGTTGTTATCGATCAAGAAGGAAATCCAAAAGGAACTCGAATCTTTTGCGCAATCGTCCGGGAATTGAGACAGTTAAATTTCACGAAAATAGTTTCATTAGCACCCGAGGTATTATAATATAAAATAAAACAAAACCGTGATATATATATTATTTATGAATAAAATAGATTAATTAATATATTATATCTTACACATATCTCTTTTTTGTAGTAATTATTATAAGCATTAGAAATAGAGAATTTTTCGAAAATATAAATATCGAATATTTCTTATTGAATTCTATATTTATTCTATATTTATATTTCATTTTTTAATATTCGATTTTCAATATATTCCATTCTATTATTATAGATATATTATTAATATATATTATTATAAATTAATATATATTATTATAATTATATCTATATATATTATTCTATTATAATAATTATTCTAATTACTAATAATAAAATTTTATTTATTATTTTTTTTTATTTTATTCAAAAAAAAAGAGCATGTTGATTATATCGAAAGTAAGGGACAACAATTATTTTCGTTTATCATGGGTAAGGACACCATCGCTGACATAATAACCTATATACGAAATGCTGATCTGAATAGAAAAGGAACGGTTCAAATACCATTTACAAACATCACCGAAAACACTGTGAAAATACTTTTACGAGAGGGTTTTGTTGAAAACGTCAGAAAACATAAGAAAAACGACAAATATTTTTTAGTTTTAACCTTACGATATAGAAGAAATAAGAAAGAATCATATAAAACTTTTTTAAATATAAAACGGATCAGTACTCCCGGTCTACGGATATATTCTAATTATAAACGAATACCTAGAATTTTAGGAGGGATGGGGGTTGTAATTCTTTCAACTTCTAGAGGTATAATGACAGATCGAGAAGCTCGATTAGAAAGAATCGGCGGGGAAATTTTATGTTATATATGGTAATCTTTCTGATATCCGAATTATATGAGAAACTTCTATTCATTTTTGTTAAAAAAGAGAGAGAAAACACAGGTTTCTAATATTATCCCTCATATATTAGTGAAGAGTTTCACTGGAATTAGAAGAAAATAAAAGAAAAAGGATTGACGAGGATTTAATTACTGAATAAATAACTTCCCAGAGGTATGCTTCAGGTTCCTTTATACTTTATATAATAATGAAAATTTGATTCTAGACTATGTTTTCGAATTCTAGACTATGTTTTCGAAAAGGTTCGACATACTATTTCTCTATTTATATGTTCTGTTAGACGATCGGGAACGAAAAAAATGAAAATATAAGTCATTCAACTTCAACATTTTTTTTTTTTTTGGGGGGGGGGTCAAAATTTAAAGAAACCTTATTTTCTTCCAATAAAAGAATAGATTTGATATTAACTTAAAGAATAACAAATATGAAGATAGGAGCCTCTGTTCGTAAAATTTGTGAAAAATGTCGATTGATTCGCAGGCGGGGACGAATTATAGTAATCTGTTCTAATCCAAGACATAAACAAAGACAAGGATAATAAAATATTTATAAAAAAAAAGACTTTCTATTCTAGAAAATATTAGAAAAAATATTATTGATATTTCCAATTTGAAATTTTATTTCAAAACAAAAATAGTATTCTATATTAATCGAAATAGAATATCATTAATAGAATATAATTAATATAGAAATACAATAAATATAAAAAAATTAAATATTAATTCTAGTTAGAAACTAGTTACAAAATAGTAGAAAATAGTAAAAGATGCCTTTTTGACATGAAATGGATATATCCATATATCTCGGACTTTTATTTATGAAATAATAAAATATGGCAAAACCTATACCAAAAAAGGATTCGCGTAAAAACGGACGTATTGGTTCACGTAAGCATACTCGTAAAATACCAAAGGGAGTTATTCATGTTCAAGCTAGTTTCAACAATACTATTGTGACTGTTACAGATGTACGGGGTCGGGTGATTTCCTGGTCCTCCGCCGGGACTTGTGGATTCAAGGGTACACGAAGAGGGACACCATTTGCCGCTCAAACCGCAGCAGGAAATGCTATTCGAACTGTAACGGATCAAGGCATGCAACGGGCAGAAGTCATGATAAAAGGTCCCGGTCTCGGAAGAGATGCGGCATTAAGGGCTATTCGTAGAAGTGGTATACTATTAAAATTTATACGGGATGTAACCCCTATGCCACATAATGGGTGTAGGTCTCCTAAAAAAAGACGTGTGTAAAATTAAAACTAAAAATAAACATTGAAAAGATTTCAAGAGAAATAAACAATTCAAGGATTTGATCAAATATATATATATTATTATGGTTCGAGAGAAAATAAGAGTATCTACTCGGACACTACAGTGGAAGTGTGTTGAATCAAGAGTAGACAGTAAGCGTCTTTATTATGGACGCTTTATTCTGTCTCCACTTATGAAAGGTCAAGCCGATACAATAGGCACTGCAATGCGAAGAGTTTTGCTGGGAGAAATAGAGGGAACATGTATCACACGTGCAAAATTAGAGAAAATACCACATGAATATTCTACCATAGTAGGTATTCAAGAATCCGTACATGAAATTTTAATGAATTTGAAAGAAATTATATTGAGAAGTAATCTGTATGGAACTCGGGACGCGTCTATTTGTTTCAAAGGTCCTGGATATGTAACTGCTCAAGACATAATTTTACCACCTTCTGTAGAAATTATTGATAACACACAACATATAGCCAAGGTAACAGAACCTATTAATTTGTGTATTAGATTAAAAATCGAGAGAAATCGTGGATATTGTCTAAAAACACTAAAAAACTTTCAAGACGGAAGTTATACTATAGATGCTGTATTCATGCCTGTTCGGAATGTAAATCATAGTATTCATTCTTACGTAAATGGAAATGAAAAACAAGAGATACTCTTTCTAGAAATATGGACAAATGGAAGTTTAACTCCTAAGGAAGCCCTTTATGAAGCCTCGCGAAATTTAATTGATTTATTTATTCCCTTTTTACATGCGGAAGAAGATAACTTTTATTTAGAAAACAATCAATACAAAGTTACTTTACCCCTTTTTACTTTTCATGATATATTGGCTAAAGCTAAACTAAGGAAAAATAAAAAAGAAATAGCATTTAAATCCATTTTTATTGACCAATTAGAATTACCTCCCAGGATCTATAATTGTCTCAAAAAATCCAATATTCATACATTATTAGAACTTTTGGATAACAGTCAAAAAGACCTTATGAAAATTGAACATTTTCGCGTAGAAGATGTAAAACATATATTAAATATTTTAGAAATCGAAAAGCATTTTACATTAATTTGAAATACATTGGCATTAGATTTTTTTCATCTTTTTTTTTTCGAAAAATAAATGTGAAAATATGTAATTTGAATCTTTAGAACAAATCCATATACTCGGAATAGGTTCCAAAATAGAATATATGTATCTAGGGATTAGTCGTTTCAAAATAATTCTCCCTAGATACACAATACATATGGCATGATATTTTATTTTACAATTGAATCCAATT